ATTTAATAATTATTTATAATGGTATATGAGAATTTAAATAGATTAATATTGTGTTATGATAATTAAATTTAGAAGGATTATATATTAATAATAATTAAAACTTGAAAATCTATTAAATCCTCTTAATTAGCCTGAGATACCGGCTAAAGGTATATTAATAAGCTTAACGTATCCAGTATATGCTAGTTTTTACAGCATATGTGTAAGGAGAAAATAAATATACTTGTATAGGATACAATTTTGTTTGAGGGGGGAAAAAAACAAAATTGTATCCTAGACAAGGGGGAAAATAGGGTTTATTTAATACTAATTTTTATTAATTAGGTTAAATGTATAATTAATAATTACTTATTTTAGCGTTATGAATTAACAGTAAAGTATTATCCTGGCTTTTCTTCTCTTGTTTAACTAGTTGTACATGTAACCTTTTGGGTAAGAAGTAAGCATTATTGATCTTAAAGTAAAATAATGAGGTATTATTAGTCGCAGTACTTGATTTTGTTTATTAATTAATGTTTGAAGCAGTTAAGGTTTAAGAGACCCGGCGAAATTCGTGCCAGCCGCCGCGGTGAGACGAGGGGGTTGAAGGGAAGAATTGGTGATGGTTAAACTATAGTTATAAGTTTAGATTGAAGAACTTGTTTTGTTTATTTTTAGGTGAAATTATTATTTAAAATAATGAGTTCTATGTTTGAAGCTATGAAATTATTTTTTAAACTAGGATTAGATACCCTATTATTTTTAATGTAAAATGTGATACCTGGGTAATAGTAGTTATGTTCTTGAAACTCAAAGGATTTGACGGTATTTTAGGCTGTTCAGAGGAATCTGTCCCGTAATCGACAATCCACGATATATTTTACTTACTGTTGTCGGCAGTTTGTATACCGCCGTAGTTGAAGGTATTAGGGAGAGGTCAAGGACCTTCATTACCTTTATTGAGGAAGAGTTCAGGTCAAGGTGCAGCTTATCAGTAAGAGGAGATGGATTACAATAGAATGTTTATACGGATTTTATTATGAAATTATTTAAATGAAGGTGGATTTGAATGTAATGTTAGTTATGTTACTATTATGAGTATGGCTCTAAAATATGTACACATCGCCCGTCGCTCTCATTTGTCTAGGTGAGATAAGTCGTAACATAGTGGGTGTACCGGAAGGTGCACCTAGATTGAATTAATAGCAAAATAGAGCTTGTTAGTTGAGCTATTCGTTTACATCGAGGAGGTTTCTGTGCAATTCAGATTATTTTGATTGAAGGAGACACTTATTATATATGCATATTTTTATTAAGATTAAGTGAATCAACTTTAATTGATGTTATTGTATAGGGTATAGAGTTAATTTGTTAGTATTATAGTTAATTAGTACCGTGAGGGAATGTTTAAATAGATGAAATTTTTTTTGAAGGAAGAAAACATGAGATGTTGTACCTTTTGTATCAGGGGACACTGAATAATATTATTATATAATTATTTCCCGAAATGGAAAGAGCTAAAGTATTATTATATTGTAGGTGGCATATTATTTATGAATTTTATTTTAGTGGTGAGATGCCTTTCGGTTTCTATTATATCTGGTTGTACAAGAATTGGATTTAATTCAGCCACAGTTAGATTTGTTGTGAGGTTGGTTCATTATAGTTTTGCTGTGAGTAACAGTAAGGGGGATTTGCTCTTTACTTTTGTTTATTTATAATGTGGTTTTATGTTAGATGAAAGATGTGGGCTTAGAAGTAGCCATCATTTGTAATTTTGTTATAACTTATTTGAGTTATTTATTATATTTTATTGCATTTAATTTATTATTGTACTATTGTTTTAAATTAATTAAGACAATTTATAATGGTGTTATTAGTATATTGGTGAGAATGATTAAAGGAATTCGGCAAAAATTTCCTCCGCCTGTTTATCAAAAACATGTCCTTTTGTTAAAATAAAAGGTCTGACCTGCCCAGTGAGGTTTTAAACGGCCGCGGTATTTTGACCGTGCGAAGGTAGCATAATCATTAGTCCTTTAATTGTGGGCTTGTATGAAAGGTTGGACGAGTGGAAGACTGTCTTTATTTGTAATATTGAATTTTACTTTTGAGTGAAAAGGCTTAAATGATTTAGGAGGACGATAAGACCCTGTAGATCTTTATATTTAAATATTAATTTTTGTAGTTGGTAATGAATAAATTTGCTATTTGACTATTGCGTTGGGGCGACGAGAAGGTAAAATAAACTCTTCTTAATATAATTACTTTTAAGTATTTCTGTGATCCTTTATTAATGATTAATAGACTAAGTTACCTCAGGGATAACAGCGTAATTTTTTTTTGAGAGTTCATATCGACAAGAGAGATTGCGACCTCGATGTTGGATTAAGATTTTGTCTAGGTGCAGAAGCTTAGTACATAGGTCTGTTCGACCTTTAAAATCTTACATGATCTGAGTTCAGATCGGCGTGAGCCAGATCGGTTTCTATCCTTTAGTTAGGAAGTAGTACTTTAGTACGAAAGGACCAAGTACTAATAATATTTATTGTTAGAGAATAAAAATAATAGTCATTACTTTGGCAGATAAGTGCATTAGATTTAGGATCTAAGAATGGATGAATTGAGTCCAGGTAATAATGTATTATGATTATGTTATAGGTGTGATTTCTTACCTGATTTTAATTATTTGTGTTTTAATTGGGGTTGCATTTTTGACTTTATTAGAACGAAAGGTTTTAGGCTATATTCAGATTCGGCGAGGTCCTAATAAGGTAGGTATTTGTGGTTTACCTCAACCTTTTGCAGATGCAATTAAGTTATTTACTAAGGAGCAAGTATTTCCTACTATATCTAACTACTATCCTTATTATTTAGCCCCTGTTTTTAGTTTATTTTTGTCTTTGTTAGTATGATTAAGAATTCCTTATTTAAGTGTTATGTTGACTTTTTCTTTAGGTTTGTTATTTTTTTTGTGTTGTACAAGTATGGGGGTGTATACTGTAATAATTGCTGGTTGGTCTTCTAATTCTTCATACTCTTTGTTGGGAGGTCTTCGAGCAGTAGCACAAACTATTTCTTATGAAGTTAGCTTGGCATTAATTTTATTATCTTTTGTATTTTTGGCTGAAAGATACGGACTGTTGAGTTTTGGCTATTATCAAGAAGAGTTATGATTTTTATGAATTACGTTTCCTTTGGCATTGGTTTGATTTGCTTCTTGCTTAGCTGAGACTAACCGTACTCCTTTTGATTTCGCGGAAGGTGAGTCAGAGCTTGTTTCCGGATTTAATATTGAATATAGAGCGGGAGGATTTGCTCTTATTTTTATGGCTGAATATGCTAGTATTTTATTTATAAGAACTTTATTTAGTATCTTGTTTCTGGGACATGATATTTTTTCTATTTTGTTTTTTTGTAAGGTAGTATTTATTTCTTTTGGGTTTATTTGAGTACGAGGAACATTACCTCGATTTCGGTATGATAAATTAATATATCTTGCTTGAAAGTGCTTTTTGCCTCTATCTCTTAATTATCTTTTATTTTTAGGGGGTATAAAGCTTCTTTTTATTTCTCTTTTAATTTAAGTGTATTAAATTGAGAATAAGTTCTTAGAGCTTTGCTCTGTTGTATGTTTTCAAAACATATGCTTATCCTCAGCCAAAGAACTAAGTCTTATTTAGTAAGAAATCTCATAAAGAGGAGAGGTAAGGGACAAACAGGAAGTAAGCGAAATAAATGACTGTGAGAATTTGGCCTGTTAAGATATAAGGATCTTCTACTGGCCGGGCTCCAATTCAAGTTAAAAGGATTACTGTGCTAACTATAATTCAGAATATGATTTGATTAATGGGATAGAATTGTAGGCCTCGTATTTTTCTGGTATGGAAGAATGGCATAATTATTAAAATGAGGATTGATATTACTAAAGCAATAACTCCTCCAAGTTTATTAGGAATGGAGCGAAGAATAGCGTAGGCAAATAAGAAGTATCATTCTGGTTGAATATGTACTGGTGTAACTAGAGGGTTGGCGGGGGTGAAGTTTTCAGGATCTCCGAGTATATAGGGATTTCAGAGGGTGAGTAATATTAAAGCTGTTATTATAGTTAGAAAGCCAATAGTGTCCTTAGTTGAAAAGTAAGGGTGAAAGGGAATTTTGTCTTGATTTCTATTAAGGCCAAGGGGGTTGTTAGACCCTGTTTGATGAAGGAATAGAAGATGTACTATTGATATAGCGGCTACAATGAAGGGTAAGAGAAAATGGAAAGCAAAGAATCGATTTAAAGTAGCATTATCTACGGCGAAGCCTCCCCAAATTCATTGTACTAGCATTGTTCCTAGGTAAGGGATAGCTGATAATAAATTTGTAATGACTGTAGCACCTCAGAAAGATATTTGACCTCAAGGTAGTACGTAGCCTACAAAGGCGGTTGCTATTACTAAAAGTAGAATAGCAACCCCTACTCTTCAAGTATGGAGATAAAGATAAGAGCCATAATATATTCCTCGGCCGACATGTAAATAAAGGCAAATGAAGAAGAATGATGCCCCATTAGCATGTAAGGTGCGTAAAAGCCAACCAAAATTTACATCTCGACAGATGTGAATTACTCTATTGAAGGCTAATTCAATACTTGATACGTAATGTATTGCTAGGAATAGACCTGTGGCAATTTGAATAATTAAACATAAGCCGAGAAGAGAGCCAAAATTTCATCAATACGAGATGTTAATAGGAGCTGGAAGATCTACTAAGGCGTTGTTAGCAATTTTAAAAAGCGGGTGATGTAAGCGAATTGGTGTTGACATATGATTTAGAAGGCCGAAGGGGACCTTGATATAATGAAGTAATTTTTACCACTGCAATTAATGTAATAAATAGGTATGTTGCTAATATAATAGTGTTCATTAGGATTGATGTTATATAAAATTTTATACCAGGAATTTCTTGGTAATTAGTTGTATAGTGATGTGGATCTGGTAATGAAATTATATTTGGTAGTAGAAGGGGGTCGATAATTATTATAACAATTAGGAGCAATGGAACTAGGAAAATTAGTAGGAAAAGATTAGGTGTTAAGGTAAATATTTCATTTGATGCTAGTCTTGTAACATAAATAAATAGAACTAATATGCCCCCTAGAAAAACTAAGAAGAGAATGTAAGAAAATCAAGGAGATTCTCTTATAGTTGAGATAGTTAGGCAAGTAGTAATAGTGTTGACAATGAGTATTAGTCCTATTGATAGGGGGTGAGATATTTGAATTAGAATAAATCTTAAAACTACTAAAATTATAAGTAATATTCAGGTTATTTTAATTTCAAGAGGTAGTTTATAAAAATATTAGTTTTGGGGACTAAAGATAAGTTTGTACTTTCTCTTGATGCTTTTAGAATCTTTATTCATTAATGGTTTACAAGACCAACGTTTTAATTAAACTATAAAAGCTTATGAAAATATTGTTTATTTTGTTTTCTTGCTTTCTAGTTATTTTAGGAATAGCTTGTTTTGTTATTCAACGTAAGCATTTATTAATAGTTTTATTAAGACTTGAGTTTATCGTGTTGATAAGTTTTTTACTTTTGTCTTATTCTTTGGGTAGCTTATATGTTGAAAATTATTTTTGTTTATTATTTTTAACTTTTAGTGTTTGTGAAGGTAGTCTAGGTTTATCAATTTTAGTATCTATTGTTCGAACCCATGGAGGGGATTATTTAAATTCTTTAGTTGTATTACGATGCTAAAATATTTAATGTTTATGTTGTTTTTAATACCTTTGGGCTTTAATTTTAAATTATGGTGAGTTGTTCAGTTTTGTCTTATTAGAATTTGTTTTTTATTTATAATAAGAAATAGTATGGGAATAGTCCCTTGGGAGGTAGGGTATTACCTATGAAGAGATAGTTTGAGATATTCATTGATTCTATTGAGTATTTGAATTGTTATTCTTATAATTATGGCTAGAGAGGGGGTGTTAAGAAGTTCATTTTATAGTACGAGTTTTATTAGTTTAGTTTTATTATTACTTGTGTTACTCTATTTGAGATTTTCTTCCTCTAGATTATTTATGTTTTATTTTTTTTTTGAGGGTTCATTAATTCCTACATTATTTTTAATTTTGGGCTGAGGTTATCAACCCGAACGAGTGCAGGCAGGTATATACTTGTTGTTTTATACCTTATTTGCTTCGCTGCCACTTTTGATTGGTATTTTTTATTTAGAGTATGTTAAAGGTAGTCTATTAATAATTAATATGAGAAGTGTAATAGATTTGGGAATTACATATTATATATGGTATTTTGCTTTAGTTGTTGCTTTTTTAATTAAAATACCTATATTTCTGGTTCATCTTTGATTACCTAAGGCACATGTTGAGGCACCCGTAAGTGGTTCAATAATTTTGGCGGGGGTTTTATTGAAATTAGGAGGGTATGGATTGTTGCGTATTCTATATTTTATAGAGAATGTAGCTGTAAGTATAAATTTGATTTGGTTTGGTATTAGAGTTGTAGGTATTTGATCGGTTAGATTAGTGTGCTTACGGCAGGTTGATGTAAAGTCTTTAATTGCTTATTCTTCTGTTGCTCATATAGGGTTAGTGTTAATAGGATTATTAACAATGGGATTATGAGGATTTAGAGGTGCTCTTACATTAATAATTGCCCATGGCCTATGTTCTTCGGGTTTATTTTGTCTTGCAAATATTTCTTATGAGCGTTTAGGGAGCCGAAGACTGTTAATTAATCGAGGAATATTATCTTTTATGCCGAGTCTAGGGCTTTGATGATTTTTATTAAGAATTGCTAATATGGCGGCACCACCAACATTAAATTTATTAGGAGAAATTAGTTTATTAAATAGAATTGTTGGTTGATCTTGGTTGAGTATGTTAGGATTGGCCTTACTATCTTTTTTTAGAGCCGCTTATAGACTGTATTTATATTCATATACTCAACACGGAACACCCTATTCTAATTTATATTCTTGTTGAGGAGGAAGTGTACGAGAGTATTTATTATTGATGTTACACTGATTACCTTTAAATTTATTAATCTTTTTTGCCGGGCCGAGATTTCTATGGCTATAGGTGCTTGAGTAGTTTAGAATAAAATTTTAGTTTGTGGAACTAAAGAAGGTTTATTACCCTTAGGCCGTGGTTTGACCTTTCTCAATTTGTGTAACTAGTTTTACTCTTTTAAGTAGAATGAGCGTTTTTTTACTTCTTATAGGTTTGAACTTTTTAATTAATGGATATAGTGTATTTATTGAGTGAGAAGTTATTTCTTTTAATAGAAATAAAATTGTTATAACTCTTCTATTTGATTGAATGTCATTTATATTTATAAGATTTGTACTTTATATTTCTAGAATGGTAATTTATTACAGTGGGCAGTATATAGGATCCGAACGGTATCTTAATCGATTTATTATACTTGTATTAATATTTGTTCTTTCAATAGTTTTATTAATTATTTCCCCTAATTTAATTAGAATTCTCCTTGGATGGGATGGATTGGGCTTAGTTTCGTATTGTTTAGTTATTTATTATGAAAATGTACGATCTTATAATGCTGGCATGTTAACTGCACTTTCTAATCGTATTGGAGATGTAGCAATTTTATTAGCTATTGCTTGAATACTAAATTATGGAAGTTGAAATTATGTTTTTTATTTGCATAGAGTTTTAAATAATAATGAAATAGTAATTATCTCTAGTTTAATTATTTTGGCTGCAATAACAAAGAGTGCACAAATTCCTTTTTCTGCATGGTTACCGGCGGCAATAGCCGCCCCTACACCAGTATCGGCATTAGTACATTCTTCTACGCTTGTGACTGCTGGGGTTTACTTGTTAATTCGGTTTAGAGACGTTTTATTAAGTGTTTATGCTGGCGATGTATTACTTTTATTATCAGGACTAACAATATTTATAGCTGGTATTGGTGCTAATTATGAATATGACTTGAAGAAGATTATTGCTTTATCTACTCTAAGTCAGCTTGGTCTCATAATAATAATTTTATCTATGGGATTTCCAGTATTAGCTTTTTTTCATCTATTGACACATGCTTTATTTAAGGCATTACTTTTTTTATGTGCAGGAGCGATTATTCATGGTGTGGGAGATACGCAAGATATCCGTAGAATAGGAGCACTTGTAAGTCAGATGCCCCTTACTTTATCTTGTTTAAACGTAGCTAATTTGGCTTTATGTGGAATACCATTTTTAGCTGGCTTTTATTCTAAGGACTTAATTTTGGAGATTTCTTCTTTATCTTTAATTAATGTAGTCAGCTTTTTCTTATTATTTTTTTCTACCGGCCTAACTGTATGTTATTCGGTGCGTTTAAGATTTTATTTGACAGGTAAGGGCTTTGGGGGTACTAATATTCATTCTATTAGTGATAATGAAGGTTGAATTATGTGTAAGGGAATATTAGGATTAGTAGTAATAGCAATTTTAGGAGGTGCAACATTGAGTTGATTAATTTTTCCTTCTGTTAATTGTGTTGTTTTACCTTTATACCTAAAAATAGGTGCATTACTTGTGAGTATTGTAGGCTTGTGAGTTGGCATCTTACTATCAAGTTATTCTATTGGACAGCCTTTAATGTGTGTGAAGTTTTATTTTAACTCTACAATGATAGGAAGTATATGATTTTTACCTTACCTATCAACAAATTATATTATTAAATTCCCTTTATACATAGGGGGGGTGTACTATAATAATATTGATCAAGGATGGAGAGAGTGTCTAGGTGCTCAAGGCATATATAATAGTTTTAGGGGCGGTTCAATGTTAATTCAACAATCACAAGACAATTTATTTAAAATGTATTTATTAATTTTTTTATTTTTTACAATTTTCCTTTGTTTCTTTATATTTGTATATTTAGGTAGCTTATATTGAAAGCATAGTATTGAAGATACTAAGAAGAATTATATTCCCTAAATAATACTCCCTGAGAGTACTCTCTTTTTTACCTCGAAAAGGTAATGTAATATTTATACTAAGGGGGTTATGTTATTTATATTAAGAGATGTTAACGGTCTAACCCGCTAAAGATAAAAGTTAGCAGCTTCTTCTTGATTAATTTCACATCTCCTTAGTTGGGGAGAGAATAAACCCAATGATATCATTAACAGTGAAATGCCTCTTTTTGGCTTCAACTAACAAGTAGGGGCCAAGAGGCCAAAGGCTCAGGTCGAAACTGAGTGCAATCGTTTGCTTCCTACTTATGAGATAAGTTGATAGCAACACCTTTTGGATGCAAACCAAATATTATAGTTAACTATTATCCCGTCCCGTTAGTCAGCTCATGTTAAGGATCCTTGATTTCATTCGTGGTAAAGACCTATTAGGAGGATTACTAGGAATACTAGTCTAACTAGAGATCAGGATAGTGTATTGGTGTTGTTAATAGTAATTGTTATTGGTAATAGAAGGGCGATTTCTACGTCGAAGATAAGAAAAATTACGGCAATGAGGAAGAATCGTAGGGAGAAAGGGATTCGGGCTGAAGATTTGGGATCAAATCCACACTCAAAAGGGGAGTTTTTTTCTCGATCATTAATAACTTTCTTAGAAAGAAGAGTTGAAATGGTTATGACGATTAAACAAATAATAATAGTTAGTAAACCGGTTGTTAAGACTGTATTAATTGCCTATTTCATTTAATGATCTTTTTGATTGGAAGTCAAATATACTATATATATTAAATAGGCTTAACCTCCTCATCAATAAATAGAGATGTAAAGGAATAATCATACTACATCTACAAAATGTCAATATCAAGCAGCAGCTTCAAATCCAAAGTGGTGAGTAGGAGAGAAATGTGATAAAAGGTGGCGTAATAAGCAAGTGGCTAGGAATGTGGAACCAATAATAACGTGGAGACCATGGAAGCCTGTTGCTATGAAAAATGTTGAGCCGTAAACAGCATCTGCGATGGTGAATGGTGCCTCATAATATTCGTATGCTTGTAGAGCAGTAAAATATAGGCCTAGGAGGATTGTAAGTAGTAGGCCTTGTGTGGCTTGGGTGTGGTTGCCTTCTATTAATCTGTGATGAGCTCATGTTACGGTAACTCCTGAGGCCAGTAGAATTGCAGTATTAAGAAGGGGAATGTGTATTGGGTTGAATGGCACGATGCCTGCTGGAGGTCAGAAGGATCCAATTTCTACTGTTGGTGCTAATCTGCTATGGAAGAAGGCTCAGAAGAATGAGACGAAAAAGAATACTTCAGAAATAATAAATAAGATTATGCCTCACCGAAGACCTAATGTAACTTGCATAGTGTGCAATCCTTGATATGTTCCTTCTCGAGTTACATCTCGTCATCATTGAATTATAGTTAGTAGTGTGATTAGTATGCCTAGGAAAAATAGAGAGGGGTCATATTGATGGAATCATTTAGTAAGTCCTGTAGTTGTAATTAAGGCGCCTAAGGCCCCAGTAAGCGGTCAAGGGCTTTGATCAACAAGGTGGTAAGGATGATTTTGTGGTGCTGACATAAGTAACTTCTCTTGAGTATAGTGTAACTAGAACTGCAAATACATATGATTGAATTACTGCGACGGCAGATTCTAATATTAGGAGGGCAATTTGTCCAATTATTAGTAGAGAGAGTATGGAGAGAGATAAAGAAGGGCCTGTATTACCTAGTAAGGTTAAGAGGAGATGGCCTGCAATTATGTTTGCTATTAATCGAACAGCTAAAGTTCCAGGCCGAATGATGTTGCTAATTATTTCAATACATACTATGAATGGTATGAGAGGGGCTGGGGTCCCAGAAGGAACGAGATGGGCAAATATGTGTTGGGTGTGATTGATTCAGCCATAGATTATGAAGCTTATTCAAAGAGGGAGGGCGAGAGTTAATGTGAAGGTTAGGTGACTAGAGCTAGTAAATACATAAGGAAATAGGCCCATAAAATTGTTAAACAAGATGAAGGAGAATAAAGAAATAAATAGGAAAGTTCTTCCTTGATAACTAGTAGGACCAAGAATAGTTTTGAATTCCTTATGGAGAGTTAAGGTAATTTTATTTCATAAAATGTTTGGTCGTCCTGGTAAGAATCAGAATGGGATTGGAATAATTAGAAGACCAATTACTGTTCTAAGTCAGTTAAATGATATATTTATGATTGAAGTAGAGGGATCAAAGGTTGAAAAAAGGTTTGTTATCACTTTCAATTTATAGTTGTTTTTTTAATAGTAGTGTCACTTAAGGAAGGATCGGGGGTATTTGAATTAAAATATATAATAGATGCAAATAGAAGGTAACATAGGGAAAATATAATAAATAAGATAAGTCATTTTAGGGGTGATATTTGTGGAATAGAAAAATACTATTGGGTAGTAATTTAAGCTTGACATGCTTACGTTATAATTTAACTAATTTTTCCATTGGAAGTAATTGTTATTTTACTATCTTTTGGTTTAAGAGACCATTGCTTACTTTCAGCCATCCAATGAAAGTTCTTGTATTATTTTTGTTATTCATTTAATGAATACTGAGTGAGGGCAGGCTTCAACAACAATTGGTATGAAACTGTGATTTGCACCACAGATTTCTGAACATTGACCAAAGAATAGACCTGTGCGTGTAATGTTGGCTGCTACTTGATTTAAGCGTCCTGGAGTAGCATCCGCCTTAATACCAAAGGCGGGCATGGCCCATGAGTGAAGAACATCGGCGGCAGTAATTAGGATACGAATATCAATGTTAATAGGTAATACAATACGATTGTCTACATCTAATAGACGAAATGAATTGGGATTTATTTCATTAATAGGAATTATGTAAGAATCAAATTCTGTTAAGGAGAAGTCAGAATATTCATAACTTCAGTATCATTGATGCCCAATTGTTTTAAGAGTAATTGCTGGTTGATGAATTTCATCTAATAGATATAAGAGTCGTAAGGATGGGAGAGCAATGAAGATTAGCGTAATGGCAGGTAAGATTGTTCAAATAGTTTCTAGAGTTTGTCCTTCTAATAAATTGCGGTTAATATATGTGTTTGGTAGAAGGGAGGCTAGTAGATAGCCTACAAGAACTGTAATTATGGTCACAATGAGTATTGTGTGATCATGAAAAAATGTTATTTGTTCTATTACAGGAGATGCTGCATCTTGAAGACCTAGCTGATTTCAAATGGCCATTTCTAAGGAAGACAATTATTCTTATATTTGGGGCTTAGGCCCAATGCACTTATCTGCCACCTTAGAAGTTTGTTAATAAGGGAAGTTCTGCATAACTATGTTCCGCAGGGGGCAGGTTTTGAAATCACTCTAGAGAGGTTGTTTGTTGATCCGAAAAGATTACTGGTCGAGCTCTTGCGAAGGCTTCTCATATAATAATTACAAGTACTAAGACAGCGATGAAAGAAAGGAATGAGCCAATACTTGATACTATATTTCATGTAGTATAAGCGTCTGGGTAATCTGAATATCGACGCGGCATTCCTCTTAGTCCTAAAAAATGTTGAGGGAAGAATGTGATATTTACTCCTATAAATATTACTAAGAATTGAATTTTTAGCCATGTGGGGTTTATTGTTGTTCCTCTAAATAAAGGAAATCAATGAATAAGTCCCGCTATGATAGCGAATACGGCACCTATGGATAGTACATAGTGAAAATGTGCTACTACATAGTAAGTGTCGTGGAGAACAATATCTAAAGATGAGTTTGCAAGTACGACTCCTGTGAGGCCACCTACGGTAAAAAGGAAAATGAAGCCTAAGGTTCATAAGATTGAAGGTGAATAAGTTATTTGTGCTCCATGAAGTGTGGCGATTCATCTAAATACCTTAATTCCTGTAGGAACAGCAATGATTATTGTGGCTGCAGTAAAGTAAGCGCGAGTGTCAACGTCTATACCAACAGTGAACATATGGTGAGCCCATACAATAAATCCTAAGAATCCAATTGCTAGTATTGCATAAATTATTCCTAAAACACCGAAAGTTTCCTTTTTACCACTTTCTTGGGTTACAATATGTGAAATTATACCGAATCCTGGAAGAATTAAAATGTAAACTTCAGGATGACCGAAGAACCAGAATAGGTGTTGATATAAAATTGGATCTCCTCCTCCTGAAGGATCAAAGAAGGAGGTATTAAGATTTCGATCAGTTAAGAGCATTGTAATAGCCCCTGCTAGCACGGGAAGGGATAAAAGAAGCAATACAGCAGTAATTACTACAGATCAAACAAATAATGGTATTCGTTCTAAGGTTATTCCAGGAGTTCGCATGTTAATTACAGTTGTAATAAAATTTACTGCACCAAGAATTGAGGATACACCGGCTAGATGGAGAGAGAAAATAGAAAGATCGACAGAGGCTCCGGCGTGAGCAATAGCTCTAGAAAGAGGGGGATATACAGTTCACCCTGTTCCCGCACCACTCTCTACAATTCTTCCTGTTAATAGTAGGGTTAGTGAGGGCGGTAGTAATCAGAATCTTATGTTGTTTAGACGGGGGAATGCTATATCGGGCGCCCCTAGTATTAAGGGTACTAATCAATTACCGAAGCCCCCAATTATAATTGGCATAACTATGAAGAAAATTATAATAAAAGCATGAGCAGTAACAATTACATTATAAATTTGATCATCACCAATTAGACTACCTGGCCGACCAAGCTCTGCTCGAATAAGAAGACTTAGTGATGTTCCTACTATTCCTGCTCAAGCCCCAAAAATTAAGTATATTGTACCAATATCTTTATGGTTTGTAGAAAATAATCATCGTTGCAAATGAAATTAAATAGGATGGCCGAAGCACTAGGCGATAGATTGTAAATTTATTTATGGTTAAATAAACCTCCTATTAGGTTTTATAGTCAATATTTATGATATCGGACTGCAATTCCGGAGTAGTAGTTAATATACTAAGACCTAAAAGATCGCCTTTTATTTATAGCTTTGAAGGCCATTAGTTTTTTTAACTTAAAGTCTTGTTTAAAACATGTTGACAGTTAGAGGTAAAATGATTATGCCTCTTAATGAAGTAATAATGAATATTGATCTAATTGATGTTTCTTGATTTTTTTTCACTAAAGATGTTCATGTTTGGTTATGGTGATTAATAATGAAAGCAGCATAGGCGATTCGTATATAATAGAAAAGGGTAATTAGTGCTGTTATTACTATTAGGGTGAGGATGATAAATGATATTTGTTCAGCAGTTTTTATAATGATGATTCACTTGGGTAAGAACCCTAAGAATGGTGGGAGGCCGCCTAAAGATAAAAGACTAGTAAAAATGGCTAATTTTGTTGTTACAACGATTTTATTAGAAAAGGTTTGGTTAATATGAAATATTTTGTTTATTGCGAAGAGAGTGACTGCTATTGCTGAGAGTAAGGCATAAAATAGGAAGTAGAGGGATCATGCTATATCACTTAATAGTAGGGCTATAAGTATTCAGCCAGTGTGATTAATAGATGAGAACGCTATGATTTTACGTAGTGATGTTTGATTTAAGCCTCCAATTGAGCCTACTAGTAAGGATAAGGTTAAGGTTAGGTAGATTAAATTTGTAGGTTTTAAGCTGTAAGAAAGTAGACCAAGGGGAGCCAGTTTTTGTCATGTTATTAAAATAATGCAGTCTATTCAAAGTATAGCTTCTATTACTTCAGGTATTCAGAAGTGGAGAGGGGCTGCACCTATTTTAAAAAGTAAGGAAATAGTGATTAAATAGTATGTAGTTTGCAGACCCATGTAGAGTAAAATGATTGCTATTAAAAGTAAAGATCTTGCAATGGCTTGTACTAAAAAGTATTTTAAAGCAGATTCGGTGTGACGTTGATTATTAGTCTTTGAAATCAGGGGGATAAATGATAGGAGATTAATTTCAAGACCAATTCAAGTACCAAATCATGATGAGGAGGTTAGGGAAATAAGGGTTCCTAACACAAGTGTTCTAGAAAATAAAAGAGTCTTAGGATTAGTGAGCATTAGAAAAAGAAGAGTAATCTTCATATGCGGGGTATGAGCCCACTAGCTTATCTTAGCTTATCTTTCTACACCTTAGTGTAGGGTGCACGTTGATTTTTGATGTCAAAGGTGAAAGTTTAATTCTTTTAGGTGTAATAAGAGTATGTTGAAATACTTGATTTATCCTATCACGATAATCCTTTAATCAGGCATCTTATT